GTCCGTAGAAAAGATTGAGTGAAAATGAGATATACCCTTTTCTTATATATGCAACCACCGGTGCCAGTTTGAGGGCTCAATCAAGGAAGGCAGACCTCGGAAGCAATACAAGATAAGGTTCGTCAGACTTTATCATTCCTCCGGGTAAGAGGGAATTGCGAGACCTACGCCCTTCTTCCATGAGAGTAGGTATACTAGAAGCCAAGAAGCTTGTGAACACATTAAACCAACCAGAGAGGGCATTGACTACTAAATAAAATCCTAGTCTCTTTATCAACGAAAAGCTAGATACGGGCTTACGGGAATTCAATGTAAATTAGGATTTGGCTACGCTACGACTTGTGACTTATATCAACTCACTCTCCGAGAAACTATGTCATGAATTCCTATTGTAAGGGGCGGTAGCGTAATCCCCGAAAGGAAAGACAATATTTGAGAAGGTAATCTAGTAAGAAAGGCAAGGCTGCCAGGGCAAGCAGGTCTTTCCCTAACCCTAACGAGGACAAAACTAGCTATCTTCTCTAAGGTGCATTTCTGTCCATATAAGAGTCTATTCTAGCAAACAAAGCGAGTTTAGGGCCTTTTTCGGAGATGACTTCTGTCAATAGGCAAGTAGCGCTTTTCATATGAGTAGTAGGGCGAGAGAATACCCTGGAGACATCTACCGAGTCTCCCCTCTCTCTAAAATAGCTAGAGTCTACTCGATAGCATATCGATGAGAGAGCCCGGCTTTGGGGATCCTAATTTCCGGGGTGGTATCTGTAATGGGTTAAGCTGTAATAAGCACGTACCTTTCATGGTTGGAAAGGGCCAGGAGATTCCAGTTCCTAGTTGATTCCCTCTTCCACCTTTTAGATCTATCATGAAAAGTAGGTAGGGTGGCCGTCGATCGATGAATTGAGAAAGATAGGACCGAGGATTCTATTTCAATAGACAAAGCTATCGATGGTCACATTGAGACGGAATGCCCCCTTATTCCTTTTTTTGTTCGGATGAGACGGCAGTGAGCAATCGATAGAGAGCAAGGGATGCTAGCGCTCTGATCCTAGTATTCCTCGCTTCAGTATATTTAGGGCAAAAATGGGCAACTCGCTATGCAAGGAGCTATAGATCATCGAAAGACTCTATATCATCAGGAAGAGAGCCGAGGCCAGTTCAAGCAGCCACGGCAAGTCCAACGGAAGGGGAGGGGCAAAGCCCGAGCTATAGCTCAGCGAGAGGGGACTTATGATCATCGCCAGCAAGTGACTCCAGGTCTACGGGAGACCTCTATCGTACACGTACAGCCAGAGGATATGAAGCAACGTCTGAAAGAGAATAGTCCGTTAGCGCTCTATCATAGGGAGAATGCTCTAAGTGAACAGAATCCGGCTTTGCAGATGAAGCCGCGGTCGAAAGACGTGCTAGGGCGGACTACAGAAGGGGTAGAAGCTCGATTCGATCGTACAGATTCTAGGTCTGCAATGCAAGAGGGTGCTACAGAAGGCGAGACGGTGTCAAGAGGTGCTACTGAGGCGGAGAATTGGATTACTATAGTCAAAGCCCAACTTTCCATAAGATAAATGAGAGCCACTCATTTGATAGCATACAGGATGAGGCCGGTGATGAACAGTCTTATTTGGTCAAGTCCGATTCCGATCTTTCTTTAGAGCTGGTCCACGATCCGGCTTCTTTCGTAAGCGGCTGGGGAGCTTAGGGGACTTCTTTATACTATTCGCTTCTGCAAGATAAAATGCTCAATATCGTAAGCTGGCCTGACCGTCTCAGAGGACATTCTCGTAATGCTACTTCGACCCGGAAGGGTTAGGGGCGCGAAGACTACGCCATCTGAGACTAATTGATATAAAGCGCTACACATCATTCACACAATCATTAGAAAGAGTTACACGTCCAAGAGCTTCTCGCGGGCACTCACCTTTGGCAACCTCTGGAGGAGCTTCCCTGCTTGACGACGTAACCGGTTCAGTTACTCGAGTCGCATCACTTCTTGTTTAGGAAGCCCCCCCAGGCGAGTTAGATCCTCCCGTAGTTTGAGATTCGTTCGGCGGGAAGTCGATACCACATAAAGTCCCTTTACATACTAAGGATCCGGGCTGACGTATGGTCTTTACGGCGCAGCTCTTCTTTATCCACTGATAATATCACGTCCCGCCTGCCTTACGGCATCTAGCGTCTTGTTCGCAAGCCTTACTATATAATTGGTAGTTACCACCAGAAAACCCCCTTTCACCATCCGTTTACATTGCTGTCAAACTCTCTTATTTGGGTCCACCCCCTGACTACGGCACTTTTCCAATCGCTCTGTCCGCTCAATCTCAACACCCTTCCTATGTCCAATCATAATCGTGCTCTTCTCCTTTGCTCCAGTGCGCCATCGACGCGCCGATGCTGAAGCGGATGTATAATTTATTCTATCATTATATTTCTCCTCTTGAATCAATCCTATTTTGAAGCCCGCCCTCCTTAGCTCTTCACGCTAAGCACCTTCTGACGGGATTCGATTCTCTCTAGTCTGACTACCCACGCTCTCGGAGATGATCGGGGATTCCTCGGGCATTCCGTCATACAAGACAAGACGCCCTCCTCGTTCTAACATCGGCCATACATACCCTTCTCTTGGCCGTGTCTAATTGGTTCAGTTAGTAAGCATGACAGTACATCTTTGGTAGTCACATTATAAAAAAGGAAGATTCCCCTTATTCATTTCACGTCTCTCTTGATGTCTTTCTTCCTATAGCTTGATTTCCAGCTATTTCTTATTCAACTCCTTGTGGATTAAGGGTTCCGCTCCAGTTTCTTAAAAAAGTAAAGGAGGCCAATTTAGTGCATTTCAACTAGACTTTAGGGCCCCTGACGGGACATCCCTGCGAGAGTCCGGTAAGGCAGCAGGATTTTATTAGATAGAATGACCCTTAGAATCGAGTCTAGTATAGAAATAGGAGACATCATCCAATTCTTTCATTTCGCCAGGATCGACCTATATCTTTATATCACCGAAGCCTCTGCTCACCACCCTTTGGGAAAGAGGATGAGTACGACTGATTCCACTATGTAATCGACTGACGGTGCTTCATCATCGACCCCCTGCAGATATAGGCGTGCCAACCCGGCAACTCTTCTTTCCTTCCTTGACGGGGGAAGTCCATCCTATGCCGGAATGCAGGGATCTTCCTCTTGGATACCCGTTCTGAACCGGACTTTCAGATTGATCTCGTCACTCCTAATCTCCGAGGCGAAGGCGGAAGAGAGGCGGCTGCATGGAAGGGTCCCCGACTAGAAGAACAAGGAAGGGATCGAAGTCATGGAGAATAAGAAGGTCACTCTGCAAATACATTGACCTTTGTTCCGGTCCGCCTCATCAATAGGCAGAGAGGCTCGCTTCGTTCCTGAGGAGTGCAGGCAGGAGCTAATCCAGTACAAAAGAACTTCCAAGACAGACTCATTATCGGACAAGGGGCGAAGATGTTGGCTTAGGAGTGGCAAGGCGAGGATTAGTCCTTGCTCAACCTTGAATCCCCACCCATCTGCCATGACAAGGGGAAGACTTTGGGTGGTGCTAGCCGGCTATGAAAGGAAGTTTTTCGAGTCTCTTTATAGAGGAGATCAAACACATGCGAGTTGCATGATTTTCACTAAGGAGAGGTGGGAGCCCGGTCAGTGGATGAGTCGATTGCCTTACTTCACTCCCTCTCCCTACGGTCGAGTCTATTCTCACCTCACTTCGATCTTTCTAAAGGAGCAAGTGACGCAGTCGTTGCTATTGATACCATTACAGGGTCTGATCTCGCACGATTGAAGCTTATCGATCCCGTTCGAAAAAAGAACTTCGCCTCTCACCTCGCCACTACTTTCAGACTCCACCTCCGCACGAAGAAAAAGACTCAAACCCAACTTGAACATGAAAAGCTTATTAGCCGGGTCGTGTGCCATCCCCTATAAGTTATATATAGGATTGGACTCTTCGATTGATCCATTGATTGAAATTGATAACGTGGTCCATGTTAGTTCTTCCCATTCATAAAGAGAGTGGACGAGATCAGGCATTCTTTCCTCAACTCACGTCCGGAGCTACAGTACAAAGACAGGAAGAGAAGATCCAATTCTGTTTTATGACTATAAAATCTGCTAATAGGCCCTTTGATCCTAGAATAAGATCTGTACGAGTTCTGAAACATGATTTGTGCTTTTTTGTTTTGTATCGGGTAGTCCAACCTGATTAGATCTCAACCTGCGCCTACCCATTGACTCTCTGGGGTTGGTTAGGCTAAGCCTTTCATCAATCTTTTCAAGCCAAGACCGGTGACATATAACTCTACAATAGAAGAAATAGGAGGTAAGTTGGGCTTTGACTTTCTTTTTTGTCCAGAGGATTTCAAATAATAAAAAAAGTGCAACTTCTGGAACTTTTATCGCCCTATATAGAAAGGTTGGCTCGGGCAAAGCGAGAGGAACGAAAGATAGCCCTTTTCCCGCACAAGAAGAAATCTTCATTCACTGCAACTAAAACCTTCCAATAAGAATCTTTTAGACCTTCCCGATAAAGATTACTAAGACATGGAAAGAAATATAGCAATTAGTGCCAACTATGACGCCCCTTAATTATCCCTTGTGCTTTGAATAGTTCTTTACCTACCCTTCTCGCCTCTGTCGCCTTATACCAAGAAGGAAACTATTCACTACATATATCTAATAAAGCTCTCTCCGAACTACTACTGATACGAGTATACTATCAGGTGAACAATAACTTTAGGAGAGACTCCCTACTATTGGGAGAAATCCTACACACCTTAGACAGGATAGGAATAGTCATCTTCAAACTTCAAACTATCAAATGGAGCGAGTGGAAGCCTATAATAAATAACGAGCATTATTTTACCTTATACACTGCCTTATGAAAGTCCCTCCTCACTGCCAGGAGAATTGACTGACCTCCATACTTTTAGTACTTTCTCCCTTGCTTGCTAGTAATTGAGTTCTCCTCCGCCGGTCTATCGACCCGCCCTCATCACCTAGGCTTCGCCTTCCTGTTGCTTCCCCTAGCAGGATAGAAAGTCATGTTGCTACATTAGCAAATATGAAGCGGATTAAGCATACTAAAACCTACTATTATAGGGCAATCAACTCCTACAGCCGGAAAGCCTAACCCAGACTGATAAAGGCATAGGTTTTGATCCCTGGAGAGAGGGCGACAAGAATGTGCCGAAACCAGTGATGGGTTAATGTTACAAGGCTTACAGGAATACCTCCTGTAACCAGCTCCTCTGAATCTCAGAGAGGTCTGAATGTTCTCCTATTTGTTTGCTTCATCGCCGGCATTAGAGCCACAGCGAACCACCCCACCCAACCCCCACCTCTATCACTAAACTAGACCAAATTGAGTAGTAATTCTTCGGGCACTACACAGTATTGAGGTTCCGGCTGAGTTCCACCAATGGACGCCCCAATCAGCTGATCTACGACCACCCTAGTGTTGCGTCAGTATGCGTATTGGTTGATCTCTTTAAGGTCTCAACCCCAGCAAGTAAAGAATATGAACTGGGCCTCGACTTATTAGTCGAGCAATAAGCCCATAGCGAACAAGCGAGCTCCAGCATTATTTATATAGAAAGGCCTATATAGAAAAACAAATAGCGGCGAAGCGCAAAGCGAGAGCAATAAATTCCTCGCCTTTCATCTACCAGAAAAAAAACTAGGAAGGAAGGAGAAAGCAACCTGACCTGAGATTATATCCCAGCCTGGTAAGTCCTAAATGTATTACCATACCATCCTACTAGAATAAATAAAAGAATAGAGGATCTCTTCTTGGCGAATTTCTCCGCCTAGCTAATCCACTCACTCAGAAGAAGAAAGAGCACCCATCTGTTGAAGGAAATCGCGACTATTTGAGGTCTGCCAAAGGTGCTGAAAAGCGCAGCACTTCCCTGGGGGGCTTCTATTTCATGAAATTTGACCGATTGGAACCTCTTGCTTTTATGCTAAGGCAGAGGCTTTCTCAATGGCTTGCGTGGATTCGCATGCTTCGGATGCTGGGCTTGGAGCTATATCCCCAGGTCTCAGTCTAGACGCTCTAACCGATGGCAGGAATTCTATCCTTTGTGATCCTTCCTATGCGATTCACTAGAGAAGCTGCTCTTAGTTAGAGTAGGCTCCTATCCATCAATTGTTATGGCAGTCCAGTCAACCTTGAGCAGTATCCGTAACTGGGGCTATCAGAGGTCCCCCTACTCAAGTTCTACAAGGTTGCCAGGTTCGGAGATACGGGAATGAAAGAAAACTAAGGAAAACTCACCTCTTCCGTAAAGAAAGGCAGGTAAGAATACTCGAAAGCTAAGGAAAGGGCAGGTCAAAAGACCAATTTACATTAATCTATGGTCAGAGTTCGGACTTTGGACTATCGAGCAATCGGTCCATTCACAAGAATAAATGCATTCCTTGACAAGGGTAATTGAATTAGTGGAAGAACTATGGCGCCTTGACTTCAGACAGGGAACAAGCGGGAACTATCAAGCAAGAGACGAGGAAGTTCACTCCCTCTTCCCACCTAGTCTGTCGATCCAGTGGTATAATAACCACATCTTGGCCCTAGCGGGAGTGAAGGGTTCCCTTTCGTCAGTGAGGTTGGATGTAATTCAGGCTAGGTTACTTAACAACGACCCAATCCCTCCTTATTAATAGGGGCATTTCTATCGAGTAGTCACTCATTCTGTACTGACTCGGAAATCAACCCGATTCCGTCTTCGATAGTTCTGGGAAGAGATAGAAGGGGAAGTTGAATTCCCTAACCTCATGAGTGGAGGAGGAAGGAAAGGTATTGAGAGAGAGATCGCCCTATTCTGGTATCCCTTTAGGCCTGTTAGCTTTTAGGCTCGCTATCCGGGCAGAGAAAATAAATGGTTTGAACTGGCTTGATGGAGAAGTAAACTAATAAGCTTTTGCCCGGCCGAGATAAATACATCTCTCCTTCTAACTACTAGATCAACCACTGATGGCTAGCAACTTGATGGAGAGGAGTCCAACAGTATGAGCTTCTCTCTTTGCAATTGACTTGTTTAGTTCGTTTGGAGTGGGTGGGGGATTGGTATAACTTCAAGTCCCTTAGCTCTTTAGAGAGTTTTGAACGGTATAACCTCGGGATATATGGACTAACCTAAGCACTGGAAAGGTTACCGGACTGGGGAATGAATATCAAGTTCAATTTCTTACTTGTAGGCATGCTGGAACTGCCCTTACATGCTTAAAAAGGGAAATGCAACCACGGGTACGAATACTGCCGCCAAGAATGAATAGTTTCATTCACTACATATATCTAATAAATAAAGCTTTCGTGGGACAACTATTGATACTATCAGGTGAACTGTGAGACACCCTACTATTGGGATTGATCCTAGACACGGGTAAGAATAGTCATCTTATAACTTCGACGCTCTCCAAGGAAATAAAAAACCTCCTTCGCCTTAGAAACTTCCTTATCAAACCCGTCATAGGAGTCCCTCTTTTCCC